AGATTCGCCCTCTGAAACAAGAAGTTCGGGTCCTGGGGGGATAATATCAACCACTTGACGTCCATCCGACGCATCTGTTATGGTTATTTCATATCCCCCTTTTTCTTTTCTATTGATTTTACTTACTATACCAGCCGCAGTAGCATTATAAACTGTATTGTTACTCTTACTCCCGTCAGGATAAATCTGGCCCCTTCCCCTATTCCCGCCTACATATATGGGATATTTTAAAAAGTGAACATCTTTATTAGTAGCGGGGTCCGGAGAAAGAATAGGAAAGGTTATTTCACTATATTTCTGACCAGGAACAGGACCTATAACAAGAATATTTTTTTTAGTGGGGCGATAGTTCTGAAAAGACAGATTGCCTATCTTTTCTTTCATCTCGGGCGAAATCCGATCGGGGGGGGCTAATTCAAATCCCTCGGGTAAAATAAGAACAGCCCCCACATTCAAACCCCCCTTTTTACCATTAGCAAGAACTTGTTTTACTTGCATATCATAAGGAATTCGAACAACTGCTTCAAATACAGTATCAGGAAGTACCGCTTGTGGAACCTCAATTTCCACGGGCTTATTAGCTAAATGGCAATTGGCACATACAATACGCCCGGTCGCTTCTCGTGGATTTTCATAACCCTGCTGTGCAAAAATGGGATATGCATTTGAAATGGATGTCCGAGTTATGATATATATCATCAGCGATACGGAAATAGATCGAGTAATCTCTTTCTTTATCCAAGAAAGGGTATTTTTAATTTGCATGGTCCAATCATTGATCCCGAAAATTTCTACAATAAAATTAGGTAGGTCGCTTGTATAGTCCCTATCCACAATTCTGCTATTTACTGAAATAATTGTACTGGAATATAGGAATAGGAGAAATCCTCGTCTCGGTAGAAAAAGTAAGTACGTCTTTAAATGTTTTGCTTATGTAACATATTATAGTTGGATCAGTCATTCATTGAATGATAAATCACTACAAGTGAGGGAGATACACGATTTAAATAACGAAAGATCCAATATTTAAAAATTGTATCTAGAATGACTGGAAAAGTGGAAACAAGACCAGATATAATTTGGTCGTTATGAGCAAATCCAAAATCTTTGTAGACATAGCCAATCATAAGTTCCCAACCATGGGGTGAATGGAATCCGATACATAAATCAGTTAATAAAAGAATAGAAAAAGCTTTTATTGTGTCACTTAAGTTATATAGGAATTCTTGAACCCAAGAGTTAAGAATAACAAGTTCTTCATTACCCAGAATAGAATAACCACTGAAAATAATGAAACAGATTATATTTGTCGATAAGTGAAAAATCGTATGGATATGATCCTCATTGTGCATCTTGATCAATTGGATCGTTTCTTTGTGGATCCCGATACGAAGCGTTTGTAGATCTCTTTCCGGGTCTTCTTTTATCATTTCTTCCAAGAGTAAGAGTTCTTCTAATTCTATGAATTTTTCTAGAATACTCTTTTCTTGAATATCAGTCAAAAAAGTTTCAGATTGCCTAGTATTCCACCAATTAGTAACCCAAGATTCAAGACTTTTATTAAATGAGAGAGAGATCCACCAGGGTAAAAATACTATAGATGTAAGATATAGAAGAGGAAGAAATGATTTCTTTTTTGCCATTTTTTCATCTGTGAATTGGAATTGTTAATGAACCCACCTCATTCGTCGAATTTATGTGATCTAATATTTTTTTTTTCTATCAACCATAAGTTCTATTACAAGGCAGCTAACCTATGAATCTATTCCCTATTTTTTATTTGTTTTTTATTTGTGATTCAGCGGTTAGTCCTTGAATCTAGAAAGAATACAGAAATAGAATAAGAGCCCACTTCGAATTCGAATGAAGAAATAATTCAAAAAATCTTGTTTCCAGATACCTCCATTGATCAAATTCGAAGCCCTTTCGATAAATTCCTGAAAGAACCACTTCAATGAATATTATTCGGATTTCGAACCAAAGGAACTCCCCTTCTATCAAAATAGAAAATATTTCTAAAATAAATCCCCCAGCTACCCCCACAGTAAAAATGGAGACAGATTTCTATTTATGAAGAATATTGTGATGTCATGATCAAAAATGAGTGAAAAACAAGACAAAAAAGTTTCGTTTTATGGCCGTTCCGTATACGTCTACTTTGGCTCGAATGAACGTTTTGAAAAAACTTGCAGCTATGCTATAGAAAGAAAAGAGAATTCTTGAATTTTTTCCCTGCCACTGAGAAAGAATTTTTCTTCAGTTCCAGTTCATTTCAAAAGACTTCAATAGGTACGCGCAAGAAATAGGCCAATTCGGCAGCTTTTTGCTCAATTTCTCGCGGAGTCAAATTCTCATCACTACGCGTCAAGGGAATGGCCCCCTGTCCTTTGATTTCCATATAAAGGATACGACGAGCATAAATCCCCTCTTTAACTTCTATTCTGATGGACTGAATATCTTTCATACGGAATCGTAGGAAGATACGACGATTTTTTCCAGGAAATCCCCAACGAAAAATACACACTATTCCTTCTTTTCTATCGAATCGATCATAGCCACTACCCACATTCCACGAAATTGTGCACCACAAATAGGAACTAATAAAGAGACCCGCGATCCCGTAGAAAGACATCACCATCCCCTGTGGGAAAAAATTTATTTGCTGAGACGGAACTAAAGATATCAAATTCTTACCGAGATAACTGGAAGTTCCAACCAATACGAATCCTAATGAACCTAAAAAAAGGATAAAGGCCCAGCAGAAATTACTTATTTTTCGAGACCCCACTATAAGTTCTATCCATATATGTTCTGATCGCCAACTCATACTAGATCCAGTTGCATTTTATTAGAATTGAGAAAATAGTCCAAATGGATTTGACTTTCCTTTTTTGATTTCCGAAGTAACTCTCATCAACTAGCGCCATTCTGATGTAACTCTTTAAGAGTAATTGATCGAATTGGTTAGGGCTAAAATAATAACATTCACTTTATATGATCTCCCATAGATATCTACACCCATATAGATACATTGACTTTACATTTCAGATATCCGCCTCGATTCCGATCTATTTTCATATAGCCATAACTCATTTACCCATATCATAGATTTACACATACACAATAGCTCCCTCATTTATGGGAGGGGGAAGCCGTATGTTACACCATATTCTATTAAATAGATATGCGTGTTATCTATATCTAAGTCTTAAAAATAGATGAGATTGGGACCCATCGGATCTAAACAATCTTGTTTTTTTGAACATAAAGAAATAAAGAAGCCATTGCAATTGCCGGAAATACTAGGCCCACTAAAGGCACAAAAATAGAGGGTAAGTTGGAAGTTGTCATAGAATGGGTACCTCGATGTAATATTTGTACCTGTTATAAAGATATCTTATAATAATAATAATTCGTATATAATTATACTAAGTATATCTAAGTGAGTATATATATAATAAAGAAATGCAAGGAATGTCTAATTAAAGAATGTATAATTAAATAAATAATACTTATGAATCTTTCTACATGATATAGAAAAATATATGTATGATAAAATCCATTCTTGTCTTATCATTTGAATTCCAATTTTTATTTCATTTTTATTTAATTATAAATTCCCGAAAGATTCATTAGAATTCGATCCAACAAGAGGGATTCTTAGCCAAAATAGAGATTTCTCGGGAGAAAAGATACGATACTCTATAGCTATATTTTCTATATTTGAATTATATATACATACACAGCAAAAAGGAAAAAGAAAACTCGGTTTATTTGCCTAATTTGAATTTCGCATAAGGCAGAATTTTCTTTTTTTTATCTTGTTGATAGAGGTTTCCTGATTACTAATCAATAATATCGGTAAAAAAAGAAAAAGAATTGTCCACATGATTCTTTACTTTATACAATTTGGAATTAAATCTTATGTCACCAAACAAAAAATACATTCTTCGGATTTTGACTTTGATTCCGATAAACTAACTATTTGTTCACTACAAATAAAATAATTGAACTTCAGGCTCTACTTACTACTTAATGGAATTTGAATTCAAAGGAAAAAAAGTGTGAAGCTTCAATAACTCACTCAAAACGCCCTTTAAAGGATTACGTGGTACGATTGGATCGAATAAGCCCTTATGGAATAAATATTCAGCCGCTTGTGAACCTTCAGGTACTGTCTTATTCAATGTTTGTTCAATTACTCTTTTACCTGCGAATGCAATGTAGGCATTAGGTTCGGCAATAATGATATCCCCCAACATCCCAAAACTAGCCGTCACCCCACCAGTAGTAGGAGATGTAAGGATAGATACATAGAATAACTTTTTATTTGATTGATAATCATATAAAGCAGCAGATATTTTAGCCATTTGCATCAAGCTCAAACTTCCTTCTTGCATACGTGCTCCTCCGGAAGCACACACTAGAATAAGAGGTAAAAATTGATTGGTAGCATACTCGATCAAACGGGTGATTTTCTCGCCTACTACGGATCCCATACTACCCCCCATAAACTGAAAATCCATAACTCCAATTGCTATGGGAATACCGTTTAGTCGACCTGTGCCTGTTTGAACAGCTTCGGTTAATCCTGTGTTTCTTTGATAAGAATCAATACGATCTTTATAAGGCTCTTCTTCCGAATGAAATTCAATAGGATCCAGAGAAACCATGTCTTCATCCATAGGATCCCAAGTACCTGGATCAATCGAAAGTTCGATTCGATCTGAACTACTCATTTTCAAATGATATCCACATTGTTCACAAATATTCATTTTTGACTTAAAAAATTTCTTATAATTTAATCCATAACAATTTTCGCATTGAACCCACAAATGCCTATATTTTTGAGTCAAATCGAAATTAGTAGAATTTTCTCTTATATTGAAATCAATAGTATTCCTGACAGTTCTTATATTGGAGCTCCCCTTTTCATTACTATTTCCACTTTCACCACAAATGTAATTATAAATGTAACTGTCACTGTAATTGTGACTACC